AGAACAGGAGGAAGAAAATGAGGAAAAATCGACGGAAGATCATGAAATTCGTTCAAGAAAAGCCAAACGTGTGGTAATTTATACTGATAACGAGAATAATACCAATTCTATTACTAATACAAATAATACTAGTAATAGTGATCAAGCGGAAGAGGTGGCTTTGATACGCTACTCGCAACAATCGGATTTTCGTCGGGATATAATAAAGGGATCCATGCGTACTCAAAGACGTAAAACAGTTACTTGGGAAATGTTTCAAGCAAATGTGCATTCCCCGCTTTTTTTAGATCGAATAGACAAAACATTTTTTTTTTCTTCTTTTTATATCTCTGAAATGATGAATCTAATTTTTAGGAATTCGGTCGAGAGAGAACCGGAATTGAAAATTTCCGATTTTGAGGAGGAAAAGACAAAAGAAAAGGAGAAAAAAGAGGAAAATGAACGGATAGCAATATCAGAAACTTGGGATAGCATTATATTTGCTCAAACAATAAGAGGTTCAATGTTAATAACCCAATCCTTTCTTAGAAAATACATTATATTACCCTCATTGATAATAGCTAAAAATATTGGCCGTATGTTATTATTCCAATTCCCCGAGTGGTATGAAGATTTGAAAGAATGGAACAGAGAAATGCATGTTAAATGCACCTATAATGGTGTTCAATTATCGGAAACAGAATTTCCCAAAGATTGGTTAACAGACGGTATTCAGATAAAGATTCTATTTCCTTTCTGTCTTAAACCTTGGCGAAGATCTGAAATACAATCTCATCATAGAGATCCAATGAGAAAAATAGGAAAAAAAGAAAATTTTTGTTTTTTAACAATTTGGGGAATGGAAGCAGAAGTTCCTTTTGGTTCTCCCCGAAAACGACCTTCTTTTTTTGAACCCATTTATAAAGAACTCAAAAAAAGAATTAGAAAAGTAAAAAAGAAATTTTTTTTCGTTCTAAAAGTTTTAAAAGAAAAAAAAAGATGGGTTATCAAAATAGTTCTAGTTATAAAACAAAAAATGAAGGAACTTGAAAAAATAAACCCCATTTCCTTATTTGAATTGAGGAAGGTAAAAGTATATGAACCGAATGAAAATGTAAGAGATTCTAAAATCAAAAATAAGATTATTCGTGAATCGACCATTCGAATTCGATCCATGAATTGGGCAAATTATTCACTCATAGAAAAAAAAATAAAGGATCTTGCTGATAGGACAGTCACAATCAGGAATCAAATAGAACTAGAACGAATCACAAAAGACAAGAAAAAAATAGTTCTAACTTGTGATGATAAAAAATCAGATTCACAGAAAGATATTTTGCAAATATTTAAAAGAAAAAAGATCCAATTTATACGTAAATTCAAATTTTTTATGAAATCATTCATTGAAAAAATATACATAGATATCTTTCTACATATGATCACCATTTTTAGGATCAATGCACAACTTTTCTTTGAATCAACAAAAAAAATTATCAGAAAATCGATTTACAACGATAAAACAAATAAAGAAGGAATTAATAAAACAGATCAAAATACAATGAACTTTATTTCGACTATAAAAAAATCGTTTATTAATACTAATATCAGTAATAATACTATTATCAGTAATAATAATTCAAATATATATTATTTTTATGACTTATCCTCCTTGTCCCAAGCATATGTATTTTACAAAATATCACAAACTCAATTATTTAACAAGTATCACTTGAGATATGTACTTAAATATCTCAAGACCCATCCTTTTATTAAGGATAAAATCAAGGATTATTGTATGACACGAGGAATATTTGATTCAAAATCAAAGCAAAAGAAAATTCATAAGTTTGGAATGAATGAATGGAAAAACTGGTTAAAGGGCCATTATCAATACAATTTATCTCAGACAAAATGGTCTCGATTAGTACCGCAAAAATGGCGAAATAGAATCAACCAACGTTCTACGATTCAAAATAAAAAATCAATGAAATTTGATTCACATAAAAAAGAAAAAGACCAATTAATACATTACATGAAACAAAATTACTATGCAATGGCAGTGGATTCATTGACGAGTCAACAAAAAGCAAAATTTAAAAAACACTACAGATATGATCTTTTATCACATAAATATATGAATTATGGGAATAGGAAGGACTCGTATATTTATGAATCAACATTACAAGTAAAAGGAGATCAAGAAATTCCATACAATTTCAATACACTGAAACCCGAATCGTTTTATGTATTGGTAAGTATAGCTATTAGTAATTATCTAGAAAAGGAATATATTATTGCTACACATAAAAATCTGGATAGAAAATATTTTGGTTGTAGAATTCTCCATTTTTATCTTAGAAAAAATATCAACATCGATACCTGGACCAATACGCATATCAGTACCAAAATTAAGAAAAATACTAAGACTGAAAACAAAATTATCACAAAATTGAAAAAAAAAGATATTTTTTCTCCTACAATTCATCAAGGAATTAAACCATCCAATCAAAAAAAACACTTTTTTGATTGGATGGGAATGAATCAAGAAAAGGTTTATCGTACCATATCAAATCTAGAACCTTGGTTCTTCCCGGAATTTGTGCCACTTTTTGATGCATATAAGATTAAACCATGGATCATACCAATCAAATTACTTCTTTTTCATTTTTCTTTTTATTTCTATGAAAATATTAGTCAAAATAAAAGCATAAACATAAATAAAAAGAAAAATATTCAGATATCATCTAATCAACAAGATTATTTTAAATCAGAAAATTCCAACCAAGAAAAAAACGAACAACAGGGACAAGAAAATCTTGGATCAGATCTACGAAAACAAAACAAAAAAAAAAATGTTGAAGACAATTACGCGAGATCAGACATTAAAAAAGGTAAAAAGAAAAAACAATCCAAGAAAAAGAAGGAAGCAGAACTAGATTTCTTCCTGAAAAAATATTTCCTTTTTCAATTAAGATGGGATGACTCCATGAATCTAAGAATGATCAATAATATTAAGGTATATTGTCTCCTACTTAGACTGATAAATCCAAGGAAAATTGCTATATCCTCGATTCAAAGAGGAGAGATGCATCTGGATGTAATGCTAATTCAGAAGGATCTAGCTCTTACAGAATTGATAAAAAGGGGAATATTGATTATCGAACCGATTCGTCTATCTATAAAAAGGGATGGAAAATATATTATATATCAAACATTAGGTATTTCATTGATCGATAAAATTAAGCACCAAACTAAGAGAAAATGCATAAAAAAAAGATATGTTGATAAGAAGAATTTTGATAAACCCATTGCAAGACACGGCAATATGCTTGTGGATGGAGACAAAAGTCATTATGATTTCCTTGTTCCTGAAAATATTATATCTCCTAGACGTCGTAGAGAATTGAGAATTCTAATTTGTTTTAATTCTCATAATTGGAATTTTGTGGATAGAAATCTAGTATTTTGCAATGAAAACAACATAAGAAACTCTGGAAAATTTTTGAATGAGGACAAGCATTTTAATACTAATACAGATACAAATAAATTCATTAAATGCAAATTGTTTCTTTGGCCCAATTACCGATTAGAAGATTTAGCTTGTATGAATCGCTATTGGTTTAATACCAATAATGGCAGTCGTTTCAGTATGTCAAGGATATATATGTATCCATGCTTCAGAATTGTAACCTTCCCATGGCATATAAGCTAAAAGATATACGTATACGCTGTATTACATTTTGGTACATGATACGGATTTAATGGCGTATCAACTCAATTGGATCTAGGACTAAATCAGCAGAATCTTTTTAGGTACAAAGAAATCATTCTCTTCCATGAATGCAGAAATGTATTTTCCCTTTCTTTTCTATTCAAATCAAAATTTCAATTTGATTTGGATAAAATAAAAAAAATAAAAATAGAAAAAAATAAAAATTTTTGTGTGTACTAGATTAAAATAACTAGCATAATAATTATTATTTTTATTTTTCCTGATCGATTTCGGTAAAGTCAAATTCATGGGAAAAAAAAAGATAGAAAAAGGATGAAAAATTCATTCATCTCAGTCATTTCACAAGAAGAAAAAGAAGAAAACAAGGGTTCTGTTGAATTTCAAGTATTCAGTTTCACCAGTAAGATACGTAGACTTACTACACATTTGAAATTGCACAAAAAAGATTTTTTATCGCAAAGAGGTCTACGAATAATTCTGGGAAAACGTCAACGGCTCTTGGCTTATTTGTCAAAGAAAAATAGAGTCCATTATAAGAAATTAATGGGTCAGTTGGATATTCGGGAGCCAAAAAATCGTTAATTTAATCGTTTGAATTTTTTTTAATATTTATTTTATTAGATTTTATTAGATTTTTCATTTTGATGAACTTCGTTTTGAGGAATTCGTGGAATAATGAATTAAGGAATCAAAAAATATGACTGTACCGGCTACAAGAAAAGCTCTTATGATAGTTAATATGGGTCCTCACCACCCATCAATGCATGGTGTTCTTCGACTGATCGTTACTCTCGATGGTGAAGATGTTATTGATTGTGAACCCATATTGGGATATTTACACAGAGGGATGGAAAAAATAGCAGAAAACCGAACAATTATACAATATCTCCCTTATGTAACACGTTGGGATTATTTAGCTACTATGTTCACAGAGGCAATAACGGTAAATGCACCAGAACAATTGGAAAATGTTCAAATACCTCAGAGAGCCAGTTATATAAGAGTAATTATGCTAGAACTGAGTCGTATAGCTTCTCATTTGTTATGGCTTGGACCTTTTATGGCAGATATCGGTGCACAGACTCCTTTTTTCTATATTTTCAGAGAGAGAGAATTGTTATATGATCTATTCGAAGCCGCCACAGGTATGCGAATGATGCATAATTATTTCCGCATCGGAGGAGTAGCTGCTGATCTACCTTATGGCTGGATAGATAAATGTTTGGATTTCTGCGATTATTCTTTAACAGGAGTTGTTGAATATCAAAAACTTATTACACGAAATCCCATTTTTTTGGAACGAGTTGAAAGAGTGGGCATTATTGGTGGAGAGGAAGCAATAAATTGGGGTTTATCAGGACCAATGTTACGAGCTTCTGGAATCCAATGGGATCTTCGTAAGGTTGATCATTATGAGTGTTACAATGAATTCGATTGGGAAGTCCAATGGCAAAAAGAAGGAGATTCATTAGCTCGTTATTTAGTACGAATGGGTGAAATGGGGGAATCTATAAAAATTATTCAACAGGCTCTAGAAGGAATTCCTGGGGGGCCCTATGAGAATTTAGAAGTACGACGCTTTGATAGAGCAAAAAATTCCGAATGGAATAATTTTGAATATAGATTTATTAGTAAAAAACCTTCACCCAATTTTGAATTGTCGAAACAAGAACTTTATGTCAGAGTGGAAGCTCCCAAAGGAGAATTAGGAATTTATTTGATAGGAGATAATAGCGTTTTCCCCTGGAGATGGAAAATTCGTCCACCCGGTTTCATCAATTTGCAAATTCTTCCTCAGCTAGTTAAAAGAATGAAATTGGCTGATATCATGACGATACTAGGTAGTATAGATATCATTATGGGAGAAGTTGATCGTTGAAATGATAATTGATACGACAGAAGTACAAGCTATCAATTCTTTTTCTACATTGGAATCCATAAAAGAAATCTATGGACTCATATGGATGTTTGTATCCATTTTTACCCTTATATTTGGAATCATAATAGGGGTACTAGTAATTGTGTGGTTAGAAAGAGAAATATCCGCAACGATACAACAACGTATTGGGCCTGAATATGCTGGTCCGTTGGGAATTCTTCAAGCTCTAGCAGATGGGACTAAATTACTTTTTAAGGAGGACCTACTCCCATCTAGAGGAGATATTCGTTTGTTTAGTGTCGGACCGTCTATAGCGGTCATATCAATTCTACTAAGTTATTTAGTAATTCCTTTTGGAAACCGCCTTGTTTTAGGTGATATCAGTATAGGTGTTTTTTTATGGATCACCATTTCAAGTATTGCCCCTATTGGGCTTCTTATGTCAGGATATGGATCGAATAATAAATATTCTTTTTCAGGTGGTCTACGAGCTGCTGCTCAATCTATTAGTTATGAAATACCATTAACTCTATGTGTGTTATCAATATCTCTACGTGTGATTCGTTGGAACATGAACTTTTACCTCTCTCCTAGAAATAAATAAATAAGGAAAAGAGGTTGAATGTATTGAATAGATATTTTTTTTTCATTCATCGATGAGTTAAACCGGATAGTTATATGAGTGAAACAAAACAACTTATAAATTTGCAGTAAGAAGAGAAAATCTCATTCCCTATGTACAAGAATAAAGTGAAAGTAAACATAAGCAGCATAAACTGTTTACCCCAAGATTGAGATTCTTTGTTTGATTAGTTATCATATCTTGAAGCGGGTGCAAAAGATCAACTGTATGGAGTTTCCACTACTGTCTTGTATGTATTACCATACCGGGGATCAATCAAAAATCGGTGGACAGTTAGGAACACCAAGGTACACAAAGGATTAGTAATGGGAATAATGTAAGGTATCAAAAAAAGAGATATTTCTGCATAAAACGAATCATAATAAGGGCTTTAAGTTGGTAGAAATGATCAAGCAGTACCTCCCGAGGATTCCGATCTCGAGTATGCTCCTATTCACTGATTAAAGAAATGACTATCAAGAACGAATTAATCCTTTATTTTTTTTTCTAAATAAAATACCCTCTTCTCTTCTGAGACAGAAGAGGAACAAAAGAAATGGAATGCAATATTCGAATGAATGAATAAAAATTTTAATAAAATAAAAAAGATCTTTATTTATTTTTTCGTTCCTATATCCGTATTCATACATATACATACGGAATTCTTATCACGATTCATGAACTAATGCCTACTAATTAACTGATGCCTACTAATTATATATATATTGATAATCATATATATATATATTGATAACGAGATATATTGATAACAAGTATTTTATTGAAAGATTAAGTTATTACCGAACAAAGAAAAATTATCATTATAAGGATGAGATCAATTCGGAAGCAGCACTTTTTTTCTTATTCTAGCGGACGGAATTCCATTGGTCTAATTTGGGACTCTCCGATGTATCTTTATTCGATCTACCCTCCAAAGAGGGCGATAATGCCGAACCAGTCCTTACATTTATTTGTGGCCATAGAGGAGCCGTATGAAGCTAAAGTTTCATGTACGGTTTTGGAATAGCGATGGGAACAGTGATGTTATTATCGACTATGATTATCTAATAGTTCAAGTACAGTTGATATAGTTGAAGCACAGTCAAAATATGGTTTTTGGGGGTGGAATCTGTGGCGTCAACCTATAGGGTTTATTGTTTTTCTAATTTCTTCTCTAGCCGAATGTGAGAGATTGCCATTTGATTTACCGGAAGCAGAGGAGGAATTAGTAGCAGGTTATCAAACCGAATATTCAGGTATCAAATTTGGTTTATTTTATATTGCTTCTTACCTAAATCTATTACTTTCTTCATTATTTGTAACAGTTCTTTACTTAGGTGGGTGGAATTTATCTATTCCGTACATATCTACTCCTGAATTTTTCGGAATAAATAAAATGGCCGGAGTCTTTGGAATGACAATTGATATCTTTATTACATTAGCTAAAGCTTATTTGTTTCTGTTCATTCCTATCACAACAAGATGGACTTTGCCTAGGATGAGAATGGACCAGCTATTAAATCTTGGATGGAAATTTCTTTTACCTATTTCTCTAGGTAATCTATTATTGACAACTTCTTCCCAACTTGTTTCACTATAAATAACAAAATACGATAACAATATTCCAGATTCATAACCTCTTTCAAACAAGAGAAAGAAACATCAATTTTTTCCTGGATATTTACAATATGTTCTCTATGGTGACTGGGTTCATGAATTATAGTCAACAAACAATACGAGCTGCAAGGTATATTGGTCAAAGTTTCGTAATTACCTTATCCCACACAAATCGTTTACCTATAACTATTCAATATCCTTATGAAAAATCGATCACATCAGAGCGTTTCCGTGGTCGAATCCACTTTGAATTTGATAAATGTATTGCTTGTGAAGTATGTGTTCGTGTATGCCCGATAGATTTACCCGTTGTTGATTGGAAATTTGAAAGAGATATTAAAAAGAAACAATTGCTTAATTATAGTATTGATTTTGGGGTCTGTATATTTTGTGGTAATTGTGTCGAGTATTGTCCAACAAACTGTTTATCAATGACTGAAGAATATGAACTTTCTACTTCTGATCGTCACGAATTGAATTATAATCAGATTGCTTTGGGTCGTTTACCAATGTCAATAATTGGAGATTACACAATTCAAACAGTTATGAATTCGACTCAAATCAAAATAGACAAAGATAAATCCTTTGATTCAAGAACGATTACCAATTACTAAGATTTTGTTTTGATATAAAGGATCCAAGCTTTTTTTATTTTGGTTGGTCAGTAACTACAAATAATAACTAATAACTATTGATTGTTGAGAATCATTCTTTGATTTAAACTGAGAATATATTTTTCGTGATGATTTCGAAATATACAATCCCCATTATTCTTTTCTCGAAAATTTTATCTATATCTACATCTACATTAATCCATATAAAAATACTTTAATTCAATTAGGAACGTATCATATACAAGAAAAAAATGGGGTAACCCCTTTTCCTTTCCTGGACCATTCAGTACGGTCATGAAATATTTCGACTTATTTATTAATTTCTTATTTTAATAATGGATTTACCTGGACCAATACATGATATTCTTGTAGTATTTTTTGGATCAGTTCTTGTATTAGGAGGTTTGGGAGTAGTACTACTTACCAGTCCCATTTTTTCTGCCTTTTCGTTGGGATTGGTTCTTGTTTGTATATCCTTATTATATATTCTATCGAATTCCTATTTTGTAGCTGCCGCACAGCTCCTTATTTATGTTGGAGCCATAAATGTCTTAATCATATTTGCTGTAATGTTCATGAATGGTTCAGAATACTCCAATGATTCCTATTTTTGGACCATTGGGGATGGGGTCACTTCACTAGTTTGTACAAGTATTCTTTTTTCAATAATTACTATTATCCCAGATACCTCATGGTACGGAATTATTTGGACTACAAGATCAAGCCAAATTATAGAACAGGATCTAATAAGTAACATTCAACAAATTGGGATTCATTTATCAACAGATTTTTATCTTCCGTTTGAACTCATTTCCATAATTCTTTTAGTTTCGTTGATAGGAGCAATTACTATGGCTCGTCAATAATAAATACTTAGAATTTAATTCTAAGATTTATAAATTATAAATAAAAAAAATAAACGGAAAGGTTTAAGGTTTTTATAAGATTTTTAATTAAATCTATCTATTGCCAATACTTTCTTTTGTTCTGTAATCGTTCTATTCTAATCAATTGAATCGGTTGAATTGTTGTTCATATTGAAATGAATCGAGATTGATAAGGAGTTAGTCAATGATGTTCGAGCATGTACTTTTTTTGAGTGTCTATTTATTCTCTATCGGTATCTATGGATTGATTACAAGTCGAAAGATGGTTAGAGCACTTATGTGTCTTGAGCTTATACTCAATTCAGTTAATATCAATCTCGTAACATTTTCTGATATATTTGATAGTCGCCAATTAAAAGGCGACATTTTCTCAATCTTTGTTATAGCCGTTGCGGCTGCTGAAGCAGCTATTGGGCTAGCTATTGTTTCATCAATCCATCGTAACAGAAAATCAACTCGTATCAATCAATCGAATTTGTTGAATAATTAGTTATGATCATAAGATACATAACATTACATAGAAAATGTATCTTATCTATTAGATATTCTACTATTAGACTAGACATTCTACTATATTAAATATAGACATTCTACTATATTAAATAAAAATTAAATTACTATTGAATAATAAATATTTTCATTTCATATTCAATAGTATAGTAAATTAATATTGAAATATTGACCAATTTGTTGGTCAATTTGAATTCACATGTGCAACTCACATGATCATGGTTGTTGAAAGAGAAATCAAAGTCTCTTGGACTTTTCTCATGAACAGATTTAGAAATATATTGATTCTCAAAATTTTGATAAACCACTGCTTCGTCTGGTGTCTACAATATAAATATATGATTCATTTACTACTAATTTTATTTTACCAGATCGAAAATTTTTTATGCTCAAAACTGGAATTTATAGATTCAATGTCACATTCAGTAAAAATTTATGATACATGTATAGGGTGTACTCAATGTGTACGAGCCTGCCCTACAGATGTATTGGAAATGATACCTTGGGACGGATGTAAAGCTAAGCAAATTGCTTCCGCACCAAGAACCGAGGACTGTGTAGGTTGTAAGAGATGTGAATCCGCCTGCCCAACAGATTTTTTGAGTGTCCGTGTTTATTTATGGCATGAAACAACTCGCAGCATGGGTCTATCTTATTGATACGTTACAAAAAACTCCACTTGAATCATTTGATTCCTCTTTACCGACAAAAGCCCGTACTCGATAAAATTTATTATTCCGAGCACGGGTTTTTCTGGTCAAAACATATCTTGTCTTTATCACGAGTTATTTTCCTTGGTTAACAATACTTGTTGTTTTGCCGATATTCGCGGGTTCCTCAATTTTCTTTTTTCCTCATAGAGGAAATAAGATGTTTAGATGGTATACTCTTTGTATATGTTTATTAGAACTCCTTCTAACAACCTATGCATTCTGTTATCATTTTCAATTGGACGATCCATTAATCCAATTGGAGGAAGATTATAAATGGATCGATATTTTGGATTTTCACTGGAGACTGGGAATCGATGGACTTTCCATAGGACCTATTTTACTGACAGGATTTATTACTACTTTGGCTACTTTAGCGGCTTGGCCAGTTACGCGAAATTCGCGGTTTTTCTATTTCCTGATGTTAGCAATGTACAGCGGTCAAATAGGACCATTTTCTTCTCGAGACCTTTTACTTTTTTTCATCATGTGGGAGTTAGAATTAATTCCTGTTTACTTACTTTTATCCATGTGGGGAGGAAAAAAACGTCTCTACTCGGCTACAAAATTTATTTTGTACACAGCAGGGGGTTCTATTTTTCTCTTAATAGGAGTTCTGGGTATGGGTTTATATGGTTCCAATGAACCAACATTAGATTTTGAAAGATTAGCTAATCAATCATATCCTGTGGCATTGGAAATAATATTATATTTTGGTTTCTTTATTGCTTATGCTGTCAAATCGCCGATTATACCCCTACATACATGGTTACCAAATACCCATGGAGAAGCACATTACAGTACATGTATGCTTCTAGCTGGAATCTTATTAAAAATGGGAGCATATGGATTGATTCGGATCAATATGGAATTATTACCCCACGCTCATTCTATATTTTCTCCCTGGTTAGTAATAGTTGGAACGATGCAAATAATCTACGCAGCTTTAATTTCTCTCGGTCAACGCAATTTAAAAAAGAGAATAGCCTATTCCTCTGTATCTCACATGGGTTTTACAATTATAGGAATTGGTTCTATAACCGACATGGGACTCAATGGAGCCATTTTACAAATACTCTCTCATGGATTTATTGGTGCTGCACTTTTTTTCTTGTCGGGAACGAGTTGTGATAGAATACGTCTTGTTTATCTCGACGAAATGGGAGGGATATCTATCCCAATGCCAAAAATATTTACCATGTTCAGTAGTTTCTCGATGGCTTCTCTTGCATTGCCAGGAATGAGTGGTTTTGTTGCGGAATCAGTAGTATTTTTTGGAATAATTACTAGTCCAAAATATCTTTTAATGCCAAAAATACTAATTACTTTTGTAATGTCAATTGGAATTATATTAACTCCTATTTATTTATTATCTATGTCACGTCAGACGTTCTATGGATACAAGCTATTTAATGTTCCACACTCTAATTTTTTTGATTCTGGACCACGAGAACTATTTGTTTCAATCTGTATCTTTCTACCCGTAATAGGAATTGGTATTTATCCTGATTTCGTTCTCTCGTTATCAGTTGACAGGGTACAAGCTATCCTATCTAATTACTTTTATGGATAGTGTTTCATTAATGAAATGAGACAAAAAGTCTTATAATTCTTTAATTTTAAGATTTTTTAAATCGTTCGCTGTACAACGCAAAAAAATAAAGTGAATTAGAATTGTAATGAGATGCATTTCGAGTTTTTGTTTTGACAATTCAAAACAAAAACTCGAACAAGCAAACTTTTGTTATATATGGGCCGATATTCTTATGTATCTTTCATGTAGCTTATTCAATTAGATGCTAATGTGAATGAACCATAACTATGTAAACCTATTCCTAATAGATTGACCCCAAAATAGCATATCCAAATTATAAAAAATCCTATAGAAGCTACAAGTGCCGAATTCGTACCTTGTAAACTTTTATTTGTTCTAGTATGTAAATAAATCGCGAATATGGTCCAAGTAATAAATGCCCAAGTTTCCTTCGGATCCCAACTCCAATAAGATCCCCATGCTTCATTAGCCCATACTGCTCCACAAAGAATGCCTATGGTTAAAAAGGTAAACCCTAAACTAATCATACGATAACTCCAATAATCCAAACGCTGAGTCAATTGATATTTGTAAAAATTTCGAAATGAAAGAAAAGAAGTTTTTTTAAAAACGCTTCTTCTTTTTTCATTCAAGTATTTAATCTCACCAAAGAAGAATGATCTAATTAAGAAATTATTGCTTTTACAAAAAACATTGATGTTGTTTCGAAATCTAATGACTAGAAGAGCGATTGATAATAACGATCCGCATAAAAGAGCTGCATAGCTCAATAACATCATACTTACGTGCATCATTAACCACTGAGATTGTAGAGCAGGTACTAATATTGCGGATTGATGCATTTCAGTTGAAAGACCCGACGTAGCGAAGCCTTGAGTAAAAATAGTACTTGGGTTAGTTATTGTGCTTAAATCATTTTTATGGTTCAATTTCTTGGAAATTCTATGAATAATAAAGAAACTACATGAAAGGAAGATTAATGACTCGTATAAATTACTTAACGGAAAATGTCCCGAAGAAATCCAACGAGAAACTAATAATCCTGTTATAGAGAAAAAAGTAGCTATCATCCCTTTTTCCGACGAATCACGTAGTCCCATAATTTCGTGGACTAATAAGGTCATGAAATGAATCGTAATCACAATTGAAATAATCGAAAAAGAGATATGAGTTAATATATGTTCTAAAGTCACAAATATCATAAAAAAGGGGTCCCATTACAGAATTGAAATCGGAAATTGAATACATTCATTATAGGATACATTGTGTCTTTTTTAGAGAATGCCACCACTCGGACTCGAACCGAGATGCTCTAGCACTGCTTCCTAAGAGCAGCGTGTCTACCGATTTCACCATGGTGGCTTGCTTGAAATAATAATATTCAATTCATGTTGAATCGTCGAGAATCAAGGATTCAATAGTTTAGGAAATAGAATCGATGAAAAAAAGAAAAGACTCGTTTAAATTCATATTTGAATCTTCAATAAATTCAATAAAATAGTCCAATAAATTCAATAAAATAGTCCTTAGTTAGGATCGTCCTAGGTTCAGTTTTATTTTAACAATCAACTTTCACGTACTATAAACTAAGTTCCCTCGACACAACACAGTTGGAATTTCGATAGTTTTGCTCTCAGTCGAGATATAGAATTAAGAATTGTCCCTTTTTCTTTCCATTTTCTTTTTTTGATGATTCGTTTTTCATTTATCCGATTTCATCGGATTCAAAATGAAAAGATTTATTTTTTTTCAATGAAAAAAAAAATCAAATAACTAAGATATGTATTACAATTTCATCACTAAATCCATTTGGAATTTTTCTAACGATTCCGATACTTTAGTATCATTAAGTATTAATACTCTTCATTGTGTATATAATATAAATAGGTAACATTTACCAAATCAATTAAGTTTTAGGCTAGGCATATAACAAAATAAAAGAGTTTAAATCTCTATGGCAATTGTACTATTCACAATAGAAAATCTTAATTCTATTTTTCTATTGTGAAAAGTTAATGGATAGGGAAAAATACTATTTTAAGAACCCAGTATACAGAAAACTTTTATTCTACATACCACAGCGGCTAGTTCTAACTAATATTGAGTAGTTCAATACATTAATTAGTGTGAATCGTTCATCTTAAAAAAATTTTCAGTTCTTCGGGCTACGTTAATTCCGATTATCCCAAGACTCTATTATTTTTTTGTCGCACAAAAAAACTTTTTGAATGTCCGGTAGAAACCGATTTCGCTAAAGAAAAAGCTTTTACTGCAGTTAAATATCCCTTTTTCTTCCAAATATTCCTACGAATATGTTTTTTTGACATAGAAATACGTTTTTTTGGAACTGCCATTCAAAAAAGGGTTACTCATTTTTATTTATTGTTGTATGTGAAAGACATGTATTGTTCGGAATAGATCGTTTTTTTTTTTTACTTTTAACATCTAACATAAATATAACAATTTAACATAAACATATTTAATTAACATAAACATAACAAATAATATATATATTTTATTATCATTTTTTTAATTAATAATTAATATTATATATTATTAATATTATATATTATATTCTATTTTATTATTATTTTATTATTTATTTTATTTTATTATTATTGTTTATTGTTCTTTTTGAAAGAGATAAGAATTGGTGAATCGGAAACAATTACGAAAAAATTTTTAATTATAAAATAAAAAAAAATCTCAATTTTTTTCTTATGGAACATACATATCAATATGCATGGATAATACCTTTTCTTCCACTTACAGTTACTATGTCAATAGGATTTGGACTTATACTTATTCCGACAGCAACAAAAAATATTCGTCGTATGTGGGCTTTTCCTAGTGTTTTTCTGTTAAGTATAGCTATGGGATTTTCGGCCAATCTGTCTATTCAACAAATAAATGGAAGTTTTATTTATCAATATCTATGGTCTTGGACCATAGATATTGATTTTTCCTTAGAGTTTGGATACTTGATCGATCCACTTTCTTCTATTATGTCAATACTAATTACTACTGTTGGAGTCATGATTCTTATTTATAGTGACAATTATATGTCTCACGACCAAGGATATTTGAGATTTTTTGCTTATATGAGTTTTTTCAATACTTCCATGTTGGGATTAGTTACTAGTTCTAATTTGATACAACTTCATATTTTTTGGGAACTAGTGGGAATGTGTTCATACTTATTAATAGGGTTTTGGTTTACACGACCGATTGCCGCAAGTGCTTGTCAAAAATCTTTTGTAACTAATCGTGTAGGAGATTTTGGTTTATTATTAGGAATCTTAGGTCTTTATTGGATAACAGGTAGTTTGGAATTTCGGGATTTGTTCGAAATAGCTAATAATCTGATCCATAATAATGGGGTCAGCTCTTTATTTGCGACTTTGTGTGCCTCTTTATTATTTGTCGGTGCAGTTGCTAAATCTGCACAATTCCCCCTCCACGTATGGTTACCTGATGCCATGGAAGGACCTACTCCTATCTCGGCCCTTATACACGCTGCTACTATGGTAGCAGCAGGAATTTTTCTTGTAGCTCGACTTATTCCTCTTTTCATAGACATACCTTATATAATGAATTTCATTTCTTTAATGGGTGTAATAACAGTACTATTAGGAGCTACTTTTTCTCTTGCTCAAAGAGACATTAAAAGAAGTTTAGCCTATTCTACAATGTCTCAATTAGGTTATATTATGTTAGCTCTAGGTATAGGTTCTTATCGAGCGGCTTTATTCCATTTGATCACTCATGCCTATTCTAAAGCTTTATTGTTTTTGGGATCTGGATCTATTATTCATTCAATGGAACCTATTGTTGGATATTCACCAGAAAAAAGTCAGAATATGGTTCTTATGGGCGGTTTAACAAGATATGTTCCAATTACAAGAACTACTTTTTTATTAGGTACACTTTCTATTTGTGGTATTCCACCTCTTGCTTGTTTTTGGTCCAAAGATGAAATTCTTAATGATAGTTGGTTATATTCACCAATTTTTGCAATAATATCTTGTTTCACAGCGGGATTAACCGCATTTTATATGTTTCGGGTATATTTACTTACTTTTGATGGGTATTTGCGCGTTTATTTTCAAAACCACAGTAGCACTAAAAACAACTCGTTCTATTCAATATCTCTATGGGGAAAAGAAGCACCAAAAAGAGTCAATAAAAATTTACATTTATCAACAGTGAATAATAAGATTCACTTTTTTTCAAAAGATACATATAAAATTATTTATAATGATAGGATACGATACTTTAGTACTTACTTTGGAAATAAATATACTTCCATGTATCCTCGCGAATCAGACAACACTATGCTATTTCCTCTGCTTGTATTGGTACTATTTACTTTGTTCGTTGGATCGATAGGAATTTCTTTTGATCAAGGAGTAATGGATTTTGATATATTATCGAAATGGTTAACCCCATCACAAAACCTTTTCCATCCAAATTCGAATTATTCTGTGAATTGGTATGAATTTTTTACAAATTCAATTTTTTCAGTAAGTATAGCCATTTTCGGACTATTCATAGCATATATTTTATATGGGTCTGTTTATTCATTTTTATATAATTTGGACTTAATCAATTCATTTGTAAAAGGGGGACCTAAGAGAATTATCTTGGACCAAATCAAGAATATTATATACAATTGGTCATATAATCGTGGTTACATAGATATTTTTTATACTAGGGTTTTAACCAGGGGTATAAGAGGATTAACCGAACTAACTCAATTTTTTGATAGACATATAATTGATGGAATTACAAACGGAGTTGGCCTTACAAGTTCCCTTATAGGTGAAGGGATCAGATATATGGGGGGTGGACGAATCTCGTCTTATTTATTCTTATATTTTTTTTATGTATCAATATTTTTWKTATTTTTTTTGTTCATTGGTATAAACCCAAAAATTATACAGGTCTCCATGGGATAATTTTTTTGTCGTGTACAAAGACATTTTTCGTTCTATCATTTCCGAAAAAGTCGATAAACTAGGTGGATATGTAAAAGATATTTTTTGTTTCCCATTACTTGGACATGTATAAAAAAAATATTGTGACATTTCATTTCGTACAGCATTTTCAAACCGATCATTTTTTATATATCGCAATGGACAATTCCATCGTTTATAATCGAAAAGAAAAGTCACAAGAGGTTTTTCAAACCAGAAATAAGTCTTTTCATTTTTCTCTTCTTTAAGTCTTCCCAATTCCCAATTATCTTGATACCTATCAAGATAAGAATCTTCGTAAACTGGGCTATCTTTATAGCATGTCTCTTTAAAGTGAAAGTGGAATTCCCCCTTTGTTTTTTCCTTTCCATTCACTCGGATCTCTTCCGTTTCATCTATTTTTTCCGGATCTTCCTGT